CTTGTTTATGTTATTATTTTCCTATTTAATACCCCAATATTTTATAGTAATTATTAACATAATAATATTATTTTCTATTGAATACCCCAATATTTGATAGTAAAATTAGTATTTTTACAAGTTTGACGGACATTTTAATTTGGTTAATATATTAACATAATAATATTATTTTCTATTGAATACCCCAATATTTGATAGTAAAATTAGTATTTTTACAAGTTTGACGGACATTTTAATTTGGTTAATATATTTGGGAGATAATATTAGTTTAGCCGTATTCTTGTTTTTAAGTTATGATAATAATTTATAAATTATTAATTTATAGTTAAATTCTTGTTTATGTTATTATTTTCCTATTTAATACCCCAATATTTTATAGTAATTATTAACATAATAATATTATTTTCTATTGAATACCCCAATATTTGATAGTAAAATTAGTATTTTTACAAGTTTGACGGACATTTTAATTTGGTTAATATATTTGGGAGATAATATTAGTTTAGCCGTCGTTTGTTACCTGGTTAACAGGTAAAGTTTGATTCTGGCTTTAAGGTTAACTTATTCATTGATCTGCATGGTAATTATTAAATTGGCTTTGTTTGTTGTTCCAGTAGTAAGAATTAAATTTTTATTATAAATTTTGAGTTAGAAATTGAATAAAATAATAAAAAGTAGATTAATATTTGTGCCAGCATTCGCGGTTAGACAATTTATTTAAGTTAATTTTATCATTGTTTAAGTTTAATTTTTTTATCAGGTTTCAATGTGAAATTATTTAGGTGGAATTTATAGTTATATTAAAAATCTATTTAGATTAATTTTAAGATATTTTGTTAATAAACTAGGATTAGATACCCTATTATTTTTTATTGTAAATTTTTTAGAATGGTACTAGTTATGATCTTTAAAGCTCAAAGAATTTGGCGGTAAAATATCTAGTTAGAGGAATCTGTACATATTAATTGATATTCCACAATAGTTTATACCCTTAATTTTATTTGTATACCGCTATATTATAGAGTGTTATTTAAGTAAACTTTCTTTAATTAATTTAATTTAATGTTAGGTCAAGGTGCAGTTTTTTAAGAGGTTTGTATGGATTACTTTTGTTGTAAGTTTTAGGATTTTAATTTTTTAAAAAATTAATTTGAATTAGGATTTAACAGTAAGTTTAAAATTAATTAATTTAGCTGAATATACTGCTATGTTTTATGTACATATTGCCCGTCACTCCTAATTAAGTTAGGATAAGTCGTAACAAAGTAATTTTACCGGAAGGTGAAGTTAGGAATAATAAAAATTTTTAACAAATTGTAGCTTATTTCTTAAAGCTTTTTATTTACATTAATAGGAAAACATTTTTTGTTTAGTTTGAGTTTATTAAATTAAATATATTTAAATTTATTTTTTTTGTTAAAATTTTTTTTATTAGTATTTAGAGAAATTATAATTTAGGTTTTGTGACTGTAAAGGAGTTTAAAGGGGTATACATTGAGAGTTAAGTTATGATAGTACCTTTTGTATCAGGGTAAGTTAATTAACTGAATTATTTTATTTTCCCGAATTTGAATGATCAAGTTTTGTAATTATATATTTATGTCAAAAAATTTTGTAATACTTTATTAGTAATTATATGTTAGTCGTTTTCTGTTTATCTGGTTATTAGGGAAACTAAGTTTAATTTTACACTTTTAGCTTATAAATTTAAATGATAAATTTTTTAAGTGTTAATTTATTGGGGATAATCTCAGTAGATTTAAATTATTACATTTATTTATTTTTTATTTTTTTTCTTTTAAATTTTGTATTTAGTTTGTATTAAATTGGTTAAATTAAATATTATTTTTTTGTGTATATTTTTATACTTAATTTATTAGTTTAATTTTTAGTCTTATTTAATAATGATTTAATTAGTATAATAAGTAAATTAAGGTAAATGAATTCGACAAATGTTATTTCCAACTGTTTATCAAAAACATTTCTTTTTGGTTTTATAAAAAGTATCTCCTGCCCTATGGTTAAACTTCTAAATGGCTGCAGTATTTTGACTGTGCAAAGGTAGCATAGTAATTAGTTTTTTAATTGAAAGCTTGTATGAATGGATTTATGAGAATTATATTTTATTTCTTTAAATATTAAAATTTAAATTTAAAGTTAAAATGCTTTAATAATTTATTGGGACGATAAGACCCTATAGAACTTTATATGATTTTATATTGTTAAGTTTTATTTTTTATGTACTTTTAGATATTCACTTTATATTTTGCTGGGGTGGTAATTAAATAGTTAACTTTAGTTTTTAAACTCATTTATTTATGTGATTTTAGATCCCAATAGACATGGGGATATCAAGATTAAGTTACCTTAGGGATAACAGCGTAATTTTAATGGGGAGTTCATATCTATATTATATTTTGCGACCTCGATGTTGAATTAAGAAAATTTTAAGGGGTAGTATTCTTAATAATAAGTCTGTTCGACTTTTAAATTCTTACATGATTTGAGTTCAAACCGGCGTGAGCCAGGTTGGTTTCTATCTGATAATATTTATTTGTGTTTAGTACGAAAGGACCAACATAAATTACTATAAGGGTAAATATTTTTTGATAATAGATGATTTGGCAGATTAGTGCCCTAAATTTAGAATTTAGATAAGTATGACTATATAGTACATTCATTAATAGATTTTTTTTTAATTTATTTATTTTTATTAATTTTTATTTTAGTTTCTGTAGGATTTTTTACTTTATTAGAACGAAAAGTTTTAGGCTATATTCAGTTACGAAGGGGGCCAAACAGGTTGGGATACTCAGGTATTTTTCAGCCGTTTAGAGATGGTATAAAGTTGTTTATAAAGGAGCAAGTTTATCCAATGAATTCTAATTATTTTATTTATATAGTTTGTCCTTTTTTTAGTCTTATTCAGTCTTTGTTTATGTGGGTGTTATTCCCAATATATATTAACAGATTAGAATTTAATTTAGGGGTTATCTTTTTCCTATGTTGTTCTAGACTAAGCGTTTACGGACTAATAGTTTGTGGTTGATCTTCTAATAGTGTTTATTCTATATTAGGTTGCATTCGTAGAGTGTCTCAGGCTATTTCCTATGAAGTAGGTCTTTCTTTAATTTTATTATGTTATTTTTTGTTAGTTGAGAGATATAATTTTATTAGTTTTTTTTATGGTCAGTTTTCCTTTTGGTTTATTATAATCTCTCCCCCCATATTTTTGTGTTGAATTTCTTGTTGTATAGCTGAGAGAAATCGTACACCATTTGATTTTTCTGAGGGTGAGAGAGAATTAGTGTCAGGGTTTAATGTAGAATATGGTTCTGGTGGATTTGCTTTATTATTTATTTCAGAATATTCAAGAATTATTTTTATTTGTTTGATTAGTTGTGTCATTTTTTTAGGTTGTAATTTTAATGATTTAAGATTTTACTTTAAGTTAATTATTTTATGTTTTTTATTCCTATGAGTTCGTGGAACACTCCCACGGTATCGTTATGATAAACTTATATATTTAGCTTGGAGGTGCTATTTACCCATTACTTTAAATTACATTTTATTTTTTATTGTATTAAGGGTTCTGTGCTTTTATCATTTTTTTTTGTAAAGTTATTAAATTTCTCTTTCCTATATTTTCAAAATATAAGCTTTAATATTAATAAGCTAAATAACTTACTTAATTAACCTTTCCCATAGTTTTCTAATTATAGGGTCATAAATAAAGTAAGAAAAGTAAATGACAGTGAAAATTATACCAGTATTTGTGTAGGGTATTTCCACTGGGCGAGCCCCAATTCATGTGAGTAGAAATACCGTAGTAATAAATATTCAGAATGAAATTTGATTGATTATGTAAAATTGAATTCCTTTAAATTTAGAATTTATAGAGAAGGGTAAAACTATTAAAATTATAATTGACAAAAATAGTGCTAAAACACCCCCTAATTTATTAGGGATAGAGCGAAGGATTGCGTATGCAAATAAGAAGTATCATTCAGGTTGGATGTGAATTGGTGTAACTATTGGGTTGGCAGGGGTAAAGTTATCGGGATCAGAGAGTATATAAGGTTCTGAGAGCGTAAGAGTTAATAAGGCGGTGACTGTAACACTAAATCCCATTAAATCTTTAATTGAGAAAAATGGGTGGAAAGGGATCTTATCTAATTCAGAGTTCACCCCCATTGGGTTTCTAGAACCCGTTAAGTGTAGAAAAAATAAGTGAATTATAGTTATTATTATAATAAGGAATGGCAGTATGAAGTGTAGTCTGAAAAATCGGGATAAGGTGGCATTATCAACACTAAACCCCCCTCAGATTCAATTAACTAAGGTTATCCCAATATATGGGAAAGCTGAGAGCAAATTAGTAATTACTGTTGCACCTCAAAATGATATTTGACCCCAAGGTAAAACATAACCTAGGAAAGCAGTCGCCATGGTTGTCAATAAAATAATTACCCCTATATTTCATGTTTTGTTTAAATGGTAAGATCCGTAGTAAATACCACGCCCAATATGGAGGTACAGGCAAATAAAAAACATAGAGGCCCCGTTTGAGTGAATATTACGTATCAACCACCCGTAGTTTACGTCTCGTATAATATGTCTTAAGCTGGTAAAAGCTTCTTGAATATTTGCGGTATAATGTATTGAAAGTAAGATACCTGTAATTAGTTGAATAGATAAACATACCCCTAGAATAGAACCAAAATTTCACCAAGTTGATAGGTTAATAGGGGCTGGTAAATCAATAATTGCATTATTAATAATAGATAATATTTTATCTCTTTTTCGTAAAGGCTTATTCATTTATATATTATTATTTCATTAATCCCTTTGATCGCAAGGGACCCTTAAAAATTTTAACAATTTTAGTTACTACAATTATCGATATAAGTAAGTATATAAATATAAATAGAGTAATCATAAATGTCTTTTTATTATAGATTTTAATTATTGAAATATTATCAGTTAATATACTTGATATTAATCTTTCATTTATTAATGATTCAACTATTATTCTTTCTAAAGGTATAATAAATACCAAGGTGGGGATAATCACTATTAAAATATTTGTAGTAAATTTCTCATTAGGTACGATTCTTCTCATATACATAAATAAAATAAGCAAACCCCCAATTAATATTAAAAACATAATTATTGGAATTCAAGCTGTTGTTAAAATATTTGTTATTAAAAAAGTTGATACCGCTGTTAAAATTAACAATATAACTCCCATGGACATAGGGGTTTTTAATATTATAGTATATGATGAAATTATAATTATGGTTTTTATAAGTAAAATTTTTATATCAACAAGTAGTTTATACACTAAAGAATATTAATTTTGGGTATTAAAGGTATAGGGATTCCTATTTTGTTGAAGTTTTAAAGGAAATCCTAATTTTAATTTACAAGACTAATATTTTATATTTAAATTATTAAAACTTATTATAACTTTATTTATTTACATATATATTATATCAATTTTTTCACTTTTACTAGTTCGAAAGCACATTTTCTTGTGTTTACTGAGACTAGAATATGTTGTATTGTCTTTATTAATAATATACATATATTGTTTTATTTATACGGGTAGTTTTTATATACTTATTGTTATAATAGTTTTCTTTGTTTGTGAGGGTGTTTTGGGTTTAGGTATTTTAGTTAGATTAATCCGTTGTCACGGTAATGATTTTACTATGGCTTTTAGTATATGATAAAGATCTTTTTTTATATTATTTTAATGACCCCACTATGTTTAAATTTTTTTACAGTTAGTATACAACTATCCTACGTAGTTATTTTATTATTAATAATCTACATAATAAATTGCTTAGAATTTTTTGGGTTTATTTCATATAGCTTAGGATTAGATATTTATTCTTATTGTTTGATTTGTTTATCATTTATAATCGGGTCTTTAATATTAATTTCCATAGTTAATTGCTACAGTGTAAAATTATTTAGTTTCTTTAATTTTCTGCTAACAATTTCTTTGTTAATTAATTTTTCCTCTTTAAATTTTTTATATATATATATTTCCTTTGAGTTTGTATTAATTCCATTAATAATTTTAATTTTAGGGTGGGGTTATCAACCCGAACGTTTAATATCAGGTATATATTTATTTTTTTATACATCATTTGCGTCACTACCCTTATTAATAATAATTTTATATATAAGCTATACCGCTAACTCACTATTTTTTGACTATCTAATTTTAGAATCTAAGTTATTTTTAGTTCACTTAATTATGGTATTAGTTTTTATAGTTAAATTTCCAATATTTCTATTACACTATTGACTTCCTAAGGCACATGTACAAGCGCCAGTTAGTGGGTCAATGATTTTGGCTGGCTTGATACTTAAAATTGGTGGGTATGGCTTAATCCGGGTTATAACAATTTATGAATATATATTTATTGAGTATTCATATATTTGATTTACATTTTCTATTGTAGGTTCTTTTTTAGCTTCACTTATTTGTTTAGTTCAAGGTGATATAAAATGTTTAATTGCTTATTCATCTGTTTCTCATATAGGTATAGTTATTATAGGAATAATAACTATGAGAATCTGAGGGCTGTCAGGATCTTATTTTCTAATACTTGGGCATGGGTTTTGTTCATCGGGCTTATTTTATATGGCTAATATGTTGTATAGTCGCACTTTAAGACGTAGATTTTACTTGAATAAAGGTTTAATAGCTTACCTCCCCAGAGGTTCTTTAATATGATTTTTGTTATGTGTATTTAATATAAGATGTCCCCCGAGTTTAAATTTTATTAGAGAGTTTATAATTTTAATTAGTATAATATCTTTTTGATCTTACTCTTTTTATTTATTTGTTTTAGTTTCATTTATATGTGCTTGTTTTAGTTATTATTTATATAGATACAGATTTCACGGAGTTTACCACAGTTTATATAGATTTTCGAGAATCACAGTCATGGAATATATATGTGTAGTCATACATCTGACTCCGTTAGTTTTCATCCCAATTTTTATTATAAGTTTATTTTAAATTTAAGTAGTTTATGTAAAAATATAGGGTTGTGGTTCCTAAGAAGTTCTCTTAACCTTAGATTTTGTTAATTTTAAATTTATATCATGTTTGGTCCCTATTTTTATTTTTTATGTCAATGATTTTTTTAGTTTTATCTTTAAGCTTTATATTATTAGACAATAGATTGATGATTGAGTGAATTTTGTATTCTTTTAATTCGGTATCAGTAAGATACATTATTTTCCTTGACTGAATCTCTATGGGTTTTTGCTTTATTGTTTTTTTTATTTCTTCCATAGTAGTTTTATATAGAGGGGTTTATATAGGTGATTATAATTATGGTTCGGTTCGTTTTTTGTTACTAGTTCTTATGTTTGTTATTAGAATATTAATAATAATTGTTAGACCCAACCTTGTAAGAATTATGTTAGGCTGAGATGGGTTGGGTTTAATTTCTTACTGTCTTGTTATTTATTACAGATCTCTAAGGAGTTATTTAGCTGGGTTAATTACTTGCTTAATTAATCGGTTAGGTGATATTGGCTTGTTAATTTCTATTGGTTGACTCTTTGGTTATGGGAGATGAAACTTTATATTTTATTTAGGGTATTATAGAAATTTAATTTTTTATTTAGTAATTATTTCTTCATTTACTAGGAGTGCCCAAATTCCCTTTTCTAGATGACTACCAGCAGCTATAGCAGCACCGACACCCGTATCTGCTTTAGTACACTCCTCTACCCTAGTTACAGCAGGTGTGTACTTATTAATTCGTTTTTATAATTATTTAATTTTTATGAATTATTTTTTTTTGTTTATTGGTATTATAACTATAATTATATCGTCTTTTTGTGCTAATTATGAATTTGATTTAAAGAGGATTATTGCTTTATCTACTTTAAGTCAGTTAGGGTTAATAATGAGATGTTTATTTATGGGTTTAGTTGATTTGTCATTATTTCATTTATTTAGACACGCCATGTTTAAATCTTTATTATTCTTATGTTCTGGGGTGATTATTCATTTAATAGGGGGGAGACAAGATATTCGTGTTATAGGTGCAATTTGTATAAACCTCCCTATCACCTGTAGATGTTTTAATATTGCGAATATATCATTATGTGGCTTCCCATTCCTGAGAGGGTTTTATTCTAAGGACCACATCGTTGAAATGGGTGTATTTAATGGGTTAAATATAATATATTTAATGGTTTTCTATTTAGGGTTAAGATTAACAGCTTTATACAGAATTCGGCTAAGCTACTACACTCTGTTAATTAATTTTAATTACAATAGTTTTATTAATAGAGGTTTAGGGGGGTCAATTTATTATATGAGGTACAGCCTTATTTTATTGTCTATTTTTTCTCTTATTTTTGGTTGTGTATTTTTGTGGTTAATTAATTTAGATATAGGGTTTTTAATATTGCCATTTTTTATAAAAATTTTAAGTTTACTAATAGTTTCATTAGGACTTTATTTAGGTTATAGAATAAGTTTTATTTCTTATTTAATACCTAAAAAATATTACTTTTTAAACGGATCAATATGATTTATGTATAGATATTCTTACAGAGTATTTATATTTAGTTACATATACAGATTAACTTTATTAAAAATAATAAATTGAGGTGAGTATTACGGTGGGGCCGGGCTCTCTTCCCATTTAGTAAAATTATCCAATTTAATTCAGATTATATTTTTAGGGTCTTTGAGGGGGTTTTGTCTAATACTAATTATTTGGTTAATTTTTCTTGTTTATTTACATAGCTTATAATTTAGAGTACACCAGTGAAGTTGGTGGTGAAACTTGATGTTTGTGAATAAATTTTTATATACTGTGGTAAGTCATTTTTTTAATGAAAATAAAATGTTTTTATTAAACTATATAAAATTAAAAAAAAAGGGAAAACGGAGTTTAACCGCTTTAATACTTAGTTAGCAGCTAGTATTATACTTTACCCCCTTTAATTGGATTTAAAATCATTTTTCTTATTAACATTAAGGTGCCTCCCTCTCTTGGCTTCAATTAAAACACGAGGAGTATAATCCTAAAACTTAGGTCGAAGCTAATTGTAAATTTTACTTCTATGTTAAAGGTCAACCTTTTGAGATACTTTTTGATTGCAATTCAAATATTATAATTAAATATAACCCCCACCCCCACACTATTTTGTTCATTTGATTATTCCATTTTTTCATTCATGGAATAACCCCAACAGTAAAATTAGGATAAATAATGATGTTGTGATAATTCACGTTTTTATTATAGCTGTTTTGATAGTTAAAATTATTGGTAAAACTATAATAATTTCAATATCAAACACTAAAAATAGGACTGCAATAAGGAAAAAATGAATAGAGAATGGTAGTCGAGTGTATGATACTGGGTTGAAACCACATTCAAATGGGGATGCCCTTTGATTATCAATTATTGATTTTTTTCTAATAATTGAAATTCCCAATAGTATAATCAGCATTAATGATAGGATTACAAATAATGAAGTAGCTATTAAGGTTATTATTCAATTTATATTTTTAATCCTTTAAGTTGGAAGCTTAATATACTTTTGTTTTTATATACTAATTGAATAAGCTACTAAAGAAACTACCCACCTCATCAGTAGATTGAAATATATAGAAATAATCAAACTACATCTACAAAATGTCAATACCAGGCTGAAGCCTCAAAACCTACATGGTGTTGCGTGGATATATGGAGATTAATCGTTCGTACAGTGGAAACAGTAATAAATATACTTCCAATAATTACATGGATTCCATGAAACCCAGTTCTTAAAAAGAATCTTGAGCCATAGACTGAGTCTGCTAAGGAGAAAGGGGCTTCAAGATACTCAATTGCTTGGAGTACAGTAAAATAGATTCCCATAAAGATTGTAATTGAAAGGCTTTGCCTAGTTTGGGAAAAGTTGTTATTAATAATTGCATTATGTGCTCATGTAATGGAAATACCTGAAGAAAGCAGAATTAATGTATTTAACAGGGGGATACTTAATGGGTTAAATGATTTCACTCCTAGAGGGGGTCATTGTATTCCAATTTCAGTAGCTGGGGATAAACTTCTATGAAAAAATGCTCAGAAGAATGCTGTAAAAAAGAGTACTTCAGATGCAATAAATAATATTATACCTCATTTCATTCTTTTAATAACCCTTTTAGTATGAAGTCCCTGAAAGGTTGATTCCCGCACTACATCACGCCATCACTGAATTATTGTTAAAAGGATAATTGTAGTCCCCAAGTTTATTAGAATTATTTGACTGCTGTGAAATCACATCACTGTACCCGAAGTTATAGTTATGATTCCCATAGATGCTGTTAGAGGTCAGGGTCTATTTTCTACAAGATGGAATGGATGGTTTTTCATTTAGATTTCTCTTGAGTATAATGTTGAAAGTGTTATAAAAACGTATGCCTGAATAAATGCAACTGCTAGTTCAAACACTATTAATCCTATAAATAATCACATTATGATTATTATTAGGGTAAAGTTAGAAATTAGGTTGTTTCCTAAAAGTGATATCAATAAGTGACCTGCAATTATATTAGCAGTTAGTCGTACTGCTAGGGATCCAGGTCGGATTACGTTTCTAATTGATTCGATTATTACTATAAAAGGTATTAATAGAGTTGGAGTACCCATAGGTACTAGGTGAGTGAATATTTTATTTGCTGAGTTTAATCACCCATATATTATTAATGACATTCATATTGTTAATGCAATTGCTAATGATATAGACAAGTGTGCAGATACAGTAAATACATAGGGTAGTAAACCTAAAATATTAATTATTAACATATATGAAAATATTCTTACCATTAAAATAGTAGGTTCAGTTTTTTTAGTGTGTATAATAATTTCATTTATAATTTTTATGTAAATATTAGTTATAATTAATACCATCTTTCTAGGTGTTTTCCAGAACGGGGTGGGTAGAAATAAAAATATAAATATTCTAAGTCAGTTTAATGAGAATAGTCCAGTAGATGGGTCGAATACTGAAAATAAGTTTAGTATCATGTTCATTTGAATTTATTAGAGTTCTTATTTGTATTTAAGTTAATTATTTTAATCGATATAAAATAGTTTATTATTATTATCAATATGAGTGTAATAATAGTTGTTAATAAAATTGTAGTTCATCACATTGGTGCTATTTGTGGCATAAGAGAGGGCCACTATGTCAAAGTAACTCTAGCTTGACAATCTAACGTTTTTAAAAAAATTAAACTAGACACTCAACACTCATTAAGAGTATCCGCTTGTTACTATAATTTGGTTTAAGAGACCAATACTTGCATTTAAGTAACTTAATGAGGAGAAATTCTTAATTCATGTTATGAATGATTTTATACTAACAGATTCAATTATAATAGGTATAAATCTGTGATTAGCTCCACAAATCTCACTGCATTGTCCATAGTATACCCCCGGACGGGTTATTATAATTCCCCCCTGATTAATACGCCCCGGAGTACCATCAATTTTAATACCCAGTGCTGGGATTGTTCATGAGTGAATAACATCTAATGAGGTAACTAGAATTCGTGTTTTTGTATTAAACGGTAAGACAATTCGATTGTCAACTTCTAATAGTCGGTATTCATTGTTTATTATTCTTTTTGTGGTTTTTATATAAGAGTCGAATTCAATGTTTTTGAAGTCTGACAGCTCATAGCTTCAATATCATTGGTGCCCAATTGCTTTTAGCGAAACTAAGGGTTTGTTAATTTCCTCTAGTAAATATAAGATTTTTAAGGAGGGGAGCGCAATAGTAATTAACATAAATGCGGGTATTACTGTTCAGACTAATTCAATCATTTGTCTCTCTAGCATGTTTCGGTCAATTAATTTATTTGTTAATATAGAAGAGATTATGTATAAAACCCCCACCGTAATTATGATTAAGATTATTATTGTGTGGTCATGAAAGATAATTAATTGTTCTATAATGGGAGTTGCAGGGTCTTGAAATCTAATTATATTTCATAGTGCAATTGTCAGAGAAATAAAACTATTTATATACGAATTTTAAGTCCATTACACTATTCTGCCACACTGACTTATGAAAAACTATGTGACATTATAGGGAGTTCTGCGTAAGAATGTTCTTGTGGTGGGGTTAACTGTAACCACTCGATTGCCGAGTTTACTCTGTAAGTTAAGAGCGAAATACGTTTGACTAATAATCTTTCCCATAAGATAAAAATTATAATTATAATTCTGATTAATGAAATTATTCTTCCGATAGACGATATTATATTTCAATTTGTATAAGTGTCAGGGTAATCTGAGTATCGTCGAGGAAGTCCACTCAACCCTAAAAAGTGCTGTGGGAAAAATGTTATATTTACACCAATAAATATGCATGTAAATTGAATCCTAAGTCATTTAGGATTTATTATTAGACCTGTGAAAAGGGGAAATCAGTGAATGAATCCCGCTATAATTGCAAAAACTGCACCTATAGATAGAACGTAGTGAAAATGAGCTACTACATAGTAAGTATCATGTAGAATAACATCAATAGATGAATTAGAGAGGATAATTCCAGTTAAACCACCAATAGTAAACAGAAAGACAAACCCAGTAGATCATAATATTGAGATTGATATCTTAGAGGATCTCCCGTGTATTGTGGCTAATCATCTAAAAATTTTAATTCCTGTGGGTACTGCAATAATTATAGTAGCTGATGTAAAGTAAGCTCGTGTGTCAACGTCTATTCCAATGGTAAATATGTGGTGAGCTCAGACAACAAAACCTAACACTCCAATTGACAATATTGCATAAACTATTCCAATATAACCAAATGATTCTGTTTTCCCTCTCTCTTGAGTAATAATGTGGGAAATTAAACCGAATCCAGGTAAAATTAAAATATAGACTTCAGGGTGCCCAAAGAATCAAAATAAGTGTTGGTAAAGAATTGGATCCCCACCACCAGCGGGGTCAAAAAATGTTGTATTGATATTTCGATCCGTTAGTAATATTGTAATTGCACCAGCTAACACAGGTAGTGAGAGTAGCAGTAGCACTGCCGTGATTAACACTGATCAAACAAATAATGGCGTTCGGTCTATTGTTATTCCTGATGGTCGTATGTTTATTACAGTTGTAATAAAATTTACAGCCCCTAGAATAGAGGAGATTCCAGCTAAGTGTAAGGAAAAAATTGATATGTCCACTCTTGGCCCAGCGTGAGCAATATTTCTAGATAGGGGTGGATAAACAGTTCAACCTGTACCCACTCCTATTTCTACTATTGAGCTTGATATTAAAAGAGTTAGTGAGGGTGGTAGAAGTCAGAATCTTATATTATTCAAACGAGGAAATGCTATGTCTGGCGCCCCAATCATAAGTGGTAACAATCAGTTTCCAAATCCCCCGATTATAATTGGTATAACCATAAAAAAAATTATAATGAATGCATGTGAAGTAACAATGACATTATAAGCTTGGTCGTTGTTAATGAAAGATCCAGGTTGTGCTAATTCAATTCGAATAACCATTCTTAATATTATCCCTACTATACCGGATCAAATACCAAATATGAAGTACATAGTTCCAATATCCCTATGATTTGTGGAGTATAGTCACTTTTTCATAGTCTTATTTAAAGTTTTTTTAAATAAGGATGGTTAAGATGTCTGAGAAAAAAGTAGTAAACTGTAAATTTACTTATGAGTTAAAATTTAAGCTCTCTTAATAGAAATCGGTCTTATAGTTTAATAAAAACTTTAAATTGCAAATTTAAAAATGTTCACATCTAGCTAAGACTTACCTAGTCTGTGAGATATTTATAACTTTGAAGGCTACAAGTTTTAAAATTAACTTAAAGTCTTCTATAAGTTAATAATTCTTGAGCAGAAAATAGGTGTCAATACAATGTTTAGTATAAATGTGAATTGTTTATTAGGTTTTGTTATTAATTCTCACTTTTTGAATGAATTTAATGTTAATATTGAGGTAAATGTCAATCGCATATAAAATAACAGTACCAATATAGACGTTATCGCTATGGTCAGTAACATTAATATTTGATTTTCGTTAATTATCTTTTGTATTACTATCATTTTTATAAAAAATCCTATAAGAGGTGGAAATCCTGCTATTGACAATATGTTAACTCATAGGGTTAGTTTCAACCATCTATTGAAGTTACTAGTAACTATTTGGTTGATATAGCTGATTTTTATATCTTCAATGGTTTTACCCAACAAAATTATTATTAGCATGTATATTGTTAGGAATAACACTGTTTCGACAATTCTTGGGATTAAGGTTATTATTAATCTCATATTAAAGATGGACGAATAAGCTAACGTTTTTCGAATAGACGTTTGATTTAAGCAGGCCACAGATCTAATAATTATCCCTAACAAAATTGGAATTGTTAGAATTTTTGTATTAATTTGGTGTATAACAATTAGAGGCGGCAATTTTATAATTGTTAGTATAGTTATCATAGGGAAAGTTCCCAACGGCTCGATAATTATCAGCACTCATCCATGGAAAGGAGCTGAGCCCAGTTTAATTAACATTGATGTTGTTAGAATAATTTCGTTTAACTGTATTATACTATCCCCAACTAGTATAATTGCAATTGTTATTAGAAATATTGTGGAAGCGATTCTTTGTACAATGAAATACTTAATTATAGATTCTGATCTCAGTGAATTATCATTTTGCATTAAAGGAATAAATGACATAAGTACCAGTTCGAGACCCATTCACATAGAAATTCAGTTGTTTGAACAGTTTACTATAATAACCCCAATTATTATAGTATTTACTAGTAAAACTTTAGTTGAATTAAAATATATTAAAAAGAAGAATATTAAGTCTATATTTAGGGTATGAACCTAATAGCTTTAAATTAGCTTATCTTTTTGATAAGGGTTTTGCTAAAAGGTGTAAGAGGCATTAGAGATTTTGATTTTCGAGGGTTAAGTTTGATTCTTAATTTAGCAACAATGAAAGTATAGGGAATATACATGTTTTATTCTATCAAAATAATCCTTTTTCAGGCATTTCATCGTTTTTTACTATTTTTACAATTAATACATTTTAGTGAAAAAGTGATGACAAGGCTTAATTTAATCCTTAAATTTGAATGTAAATTCTCTAATAGCTTTTTCAAAACGATGAATTTGCTATAACTGCTTAAAAATCATTAGTTATCATAGGGATTTTGATTATATTATGTGATTTATTAATATATAATAAATATTTTAATAGTAATAATATATTTAATATATAATATTCAATAAGATATTTTATTAAATATAAATCATTTATTAATATTAAAAATAAATCCAAAGATAAAAATATATGATAGTAAAACTAATGTATAATAAATATTTTAATAGTAATAATATATTTAATATATAATATAGTATAATAAATATTTTAATAGTAATAATATATTTAATATATAATATTCAATAAGATATTTTATTAAATATAAATCATTTATTAATATTAAAAATAAATCNAAAGATAAAAATATATGATAGTAAAACTAATGTATAATAAATATTTTAATAGTAATAATATATTTAATATATAATATAGTATAATAAATATTTTAATAGTAATAATATATTTAATATATAATATATAATAAATATTTTAATAGTAATAATATATTTAATATATAATATATAATAAATATTTTAATAGTAATAATATATTTAATATATAATATAGTATAATAAATATTTTAATAGTAATAATATATTTAATATATAATATATAATAAATATTTTAATAGTAATAATATATTTAATATATAATATATAATAAATATTTTAATAGTAATAATATATTTAATATATAATATAGTATAATAAATATTTTAATAGTAATAATATATTTAATATATAATATAATTTAAATTAATAATGTTTAAATTAGTATTATTAAATTCCTTCTTTCTAAAAATTTTAGAAAAGAAAGAAGGAATTTATATATTAATATTAAAGAAGTTATTTATTTTATTATTAATAATATATTTAATATATAATATAGTATAATAAATATTTTAATAGTAATAATATATTTAATATATAATAGTATAGTATAATAAATATTTTAATAGTAATAATATATTTAATATATAATAGTATAGTATAATAAATATTTTAATAGTAATAATATATTTAATATACATTATTTAGTTTATTAAGTTAGTTATTTTATATTAAATTTGTTAGTTTATTTTAAGAGATAATATTAGTTTAGCCGTATTCTTGTTTTTAAGTTATGATAATAATTTATAAATTATTAATTTATAGTTAAATT